AAAAGAAATATTGAAGTTCAAAAATTACCTAATCTTTCGAATTGTTGTTCTGGAGTCTCTAAATTAGACGCTCTCCTCTCTGGTCGAATCATAATTATAATGAGGCTTATTGACTCTATTTCTTGGTGGTATAAAACAAAACTTTGTTAGGTCTTTCTTTAACTTTAAACAGAACCTAAAACAGGATCTTCATTATCTAAAGGAACCCGTAACATACCCTTGGAAAGTGATTCAGTAAGTAAACCTTTGTGAATTTCTTTTTATTCTTTATATTCTATATCCTTCGATTCTATAATATAGAATAAAAAATAAAGATATTCTATATAAAACTATCTTGAAGTATCCGCAAATTTAATGTAGCAGCAATGCTATTCAAATCTCGGACTTGTTCTTTTTTTTTTACAAAACAAAATCAAAATAGATATAATTTTGATATCGGAAGGATTACCATATGTGACACAAGATTTCTCCGCCGATTCTTTTTAGTCGAGCCTCTCGATCTGTCATTATACCCCGAGAAGTAGAAAGAATTACAATTCCTATCCCGTCTAAAATTCTAGGAATTTGTTGATACTTAGAATAGATTCGTAAACCGGGTCGGCTAATCTGTTTTAATTTTAGACTAGTTCTATATTGTTTTTTTTTAGTTTTTCTATGTCGTCTATGTCGTAAGGTTAAAACCAAGAAATTTTTGTTGCCTTCCTGATGTTTCCTCACATTTTCAATAAAACCTTCTCGTAAAAGGATTTTCACAAAGTTTTCAGTGATATTAGTAGATACTATTCGAACGATTCCTTTTCCGCCCATGTCAGCATTTCGTATAGAGGTTATTATATTAGCAATTGTGTCTTGACTCATTAGAAACTAACATTTTTTTTGTTTTTGAGTTTTGATATAATTAACATTGTCTTTTTGCTTTTGTTTTTTTTAATTCATATTCATGAATTTTATTATTAAGGTATATACGTGAAACATAATCTACTAATTAATTTGATTAATCGGTTGAATTCAAATACTATAATCAAATAGTCTAACTATATAATGTTTTCTATCTCATCTTACAATGCTTTTCTAACGCTTTATCTTATAATACTTCAGGTGCTAATGAAACTATTTTTGTGAAATTGACCTGCCTCAATTCCTCGGCAATCGGGCCAAAAATTCGACTTCCCTTTGGATTTCCTTTTTGATCAATGACAACTGCAGCATTATCATCATATCGTATGATAATGCCGCAGTCGCGTTTGAGTTGTTTCCGAGTACGTACAATTACAGCTCTGATCACTTCGGATTTTTCTAGAGTGGAATTGGGTGCTACTTCCTTGATCACAGCAATAATAACGTTGCCTATATGACCGTATCCCCGATTACCAGCCCCCAGGATTCGAATACACATCAATTTTCGGGCTCCGCTGTTATCTGCTACATTCAAATAGGTCTGAGATTGGATCATATCATTTTTTTAATCTGTTATTTTAATGCAAAAAAAAAAAAAGAAATATTGTTTGTCCAAAAATAAAACAAAGAAACTTACAATTTTTTTTCATTCCAAAGTCCCTTTTTTCTTTGGTTCTATATTCCTATTTTAAAATAATGAATTGAGTTCGTATAGGCATTTTGGATGCTGCTATTGAGATAGCTTTTCTGGCCATATTTTCTGCTACTCCGCCCATTTCATAAAGTATTTTACCTGGTTTAACGACAGCTACCCAATATTCGGGATCTCCTTTCCCCGAACCCATACGTGTTTCTGCGGATCTTATCGTAACTGGTTTATCGGGAAATATACGTACCCATATTTTTCCACCGCGGCGTATATTTCGTGTCATTGCCCGACGGCCTGCTTCTATTTGTCTAGACGTAATCCAAGCGGGTTCAAGTGCCTGAAGAGCATATCTACCGAAACAAATACGATTACCTCGATAAGACATTCCTTTCATTCTCCCTCTATGGTGTTTACGGAATCTGGTTCTTTTGGGGTTATAGTTGATCATTGGTTCACAATTCCATCTCTATTACAGAACTGGACATGAGAGTTTCTTCTCATCCAGCTCCTTGCGAATGAAATAATTCTAAAAATATACATATAGTTGATGAATAATAGACTGAATCATTAGATTCTTTGAGATTTCATCTAATCTATTTATTCGAAATTTGTATCTATTTTTTTATTATAGAACTACATATTCTATGGCAATTCTAGATTGATAGATAATTTGAAATTCAAATTTGTAGATAATTATTTTATATAATTTATGTATAATAGACTTTTTTTCTTATAATCTTCTAATGATAATGAATCTATATCTATATTTATTATGATGATATCAGATCACTTAAAATTTATAAATCCAATAACATAAAAAAACTTTCGCGGGCGAATATTTACTCTTTCCGTTTTTACTTTATTTCTAGGGTTATCCCCAAACCTCTCCTCTCAAAATAAAAAAAAATGGATTGTTTCTTGGTTCGTTTCGCCATCCTGCCCGTTAAAAAATTATTAAGATTTATTTTCAATAGAATCTTATGTCTTTACAGGTTCCGTCGTTCCCATCGCTTCTCGGTTAATGGTTAGGTCTTAATTCTATAATGAAGCCTCCAATCCAATTTTTTCTTGAGCCAATTTTATCAGTCTTTATTGGCTCGAGGCTCTTAATTTTTTGTTTTATGAGTAGAATTTTGACTATCAATAAATACCTATTGGTGCTTTATTACATTAGCTTTTACGAGATGACTCGTAGACCTTACATATTGGAATCATATATCATTAATTTTTTTTTTTCTTTCTCTCACCCTATCATTTATCTGTATAATTTTTCATTTTGCTTTACAATTCATAATCAAATTGTTTTTTTTTTATTTATGTAATGTAAAAAAGAGTAAAAAAGATTGCAATTCCTACAATACAATGGCCAATATATCATATCTTGACTGCTTTTTTGAATCCAGATCCAGATAATGTGAAGCGATGAGTTGGTTATTAATTCTATATTTATTCATTCATAGTATTGATCAGTCTATTTTTTTAAGATTGACCTTTACCTTTAAAAACCAACGGGTCACACACTAAGCATAGCAAGTACATTAAATAATCAATCGAATTTTTTATTTTATTTAACCTTATAGAATTTAACCTTATAGAATTTTCGAATTTTTCTTTTTTTGATTGGTCAGAAAAAGAATGAAAGAATTTATCATTTTTTGTTCTATTAAAGAAAGGGTATAATGGAAAGATTAAGTCAAGTAAAGGTTCACTATTCTGTGTCTAAAATATCCAAATTTTTAGGCCTAATGCCCCATAAATAGTTCGAACTGTATAGGAGCAATAATCAATTTTAGCTCGAAGGGTTTGTAAAGGAACCCTACCTTCTCTAATCCATTCGATGCGTGCCATGTCTTTTCCGCCAAGGCGCCCTGCAATTTGTACTTGAATTCCTTTTGTATCGGCGCGCTTGGCTAATTCAATAGCCTTTTTTATTGCTTTGCGAAATGAAACTCGATTCTTTAATTGTTCGGCTATAAATTCTGCAAGAATATTAGGATCCTTGTAAGGCTTTGGAATTCTTGTAAGATTAATGTTCAGTTTTTGATTTATAGGATTAAGTTCTTTTTGTACAATCATCTGTAATTCTTCGATTACATTCATCTTCTTCAATTCTTCCATTACATTCATCTGGAATTCTTTGATTTTTTTAGGGTTCCTTTCGATTAATAATTTTTGGAATCCCAGATATATTCTAACCTGAATCACATCAATTCGTTTTTGAATCTCTATACGTGAAATCCCTACAACACCAGAAGGAATTTTGATATTCTTTTGTACATAATTTTGGATAGAGTTTCTTATTTTCTTATCTTCTTGGAGACCCTGAGAATAATTTTTTGGTTGTGCAAACCAAAGAGAATGATGATTTTGAGTTGTACCAAGTCGGAAACCGAGTGGATTTATTTTTTGTGCCATAATCCCCTATTACTATAATATATATCATGAAATGTCATATTTGTGGACTTTTTTTTACTTATTCGAAGTTTTAAGCATATCTTATATTCTTCATATAAATATAAGGATATATCTTTCAATACAATATTTATATGACAAGTTAGTCTTTTTATCGTAGAACCTCGTCCTCTTGTTAATAAACAGTATCCATATTCTCTTTGTTCTTCTTCTTCTTATTGTTTATTATTCTTCTTCTTATCGTTTATTCTTCTTCTTTGTTCTCTTTCTTCTTTGTTCTACTATTCATTTTTCATTTTAATTTCAAAAAAGAATCTATATCTATAAAAAAAGTCAAAAAACTATTTAGTAAAAAAACGATTACTTTTCCAATTCCTTTTAACTTTTAAAAGTTTCAAAATAATCAAATCAAATTAACGACGAGATTTATTATCATTTTTTGGATGCCCCTTGAAAGAAAGAGTAGGTGAAAATTCTCCCAATTTATGACCCACCATATAATCTGTTATATAAATAGGTATTTTTTCTTTTCCATTATGGATAGCGATAGTATGGCCAATCATTGTAGGTATGATGGTGGATGCCCGGGACCATGTTACTATTATTTGTTTTTCCGCCTTTGTGTTAAGTTTCTTTATTTTTCTTAATAAATAATTTGCTACAAAAGGATTTTTTTTTAGCGAACGTGTCACAGTGAATTTCTCCTATTTTTTTTTGATTTTTATTTGATTTTTTTTTAGAAGAAACAAATTCGATTTTCTCTCCTATTTACTACGGCGACGAAGAATCAAATTATCACTATATTTCTTCCTTTTTCTACTTCTTCTTCCAAGTGCCGGATAACCCCAAGGGGTTGCGGGTTTTTTTCTACCAATCGGGGCCCTCCCCTCACCACCCCCATGGGGATGGTCTACAGGGTTCATAACTACTCCTCTTACTACAGGACGTTTACCTAGCCAACATTTTGATCCGGCTCTACCCAAACTTTTTTGTTTCACCCCGGCATTCCCTACTTGTCCGACTGTTGCTGAGCAGTTTTTGGATATTAAACGAACCTCCCCAGAAGGTAGTTTTAATGTGGCCGATTTCCCCTCTTTTGCAATCAGTTTCGCTACAGCACCCGCAGCTCTAGCTAATTGTCCACCCTTTCCAAGTGTGATTTCTATGTTATGTATGGCCGTGCCTAAGGGCATATCGGTTGAAGTAGATTCTTCTTTTTGATCAATCAAAACCTCTTCCCAAACTGTACAAGCTTCTTCCAAAGCATACGGCTTTCTGGGTGTAGATGATGATATCTATACAGGTGGATCTTATATATCGTAAAATATCGTAAAATGAAGTAAAGTACTACATGAGTGGATATATAGGAATCCAAATCTGCCGAATCACTCATGTTATGCTCTTCTACATCCTAGGTCTTCCCGTTCCTTCATCTGGCTTATGTTCTTCATGTAGCATTCAGACCGAATGACTCTATGAAATTACGTCGATACTTCCACATATGTCGATACTTCCACATACGTCGATACTTCCACATATTGGGGGTAACGTAGGAGACATCTCTATTTTTCCCCCGGGGAATCTTTAGAATTCCCACTGCTTAGCTTTCAATTCGCCTCTGACCATCAAATGAAATGTGAATACCCCGTCCTCCTCTCTTTGAAACAAGGGGCGCTTCTGGTTCTGTCGGTGCTTGAAACAATTTTGTTTTCTCCATATTACTATATCTCTAGAGTCAATAATTTGATATTTGATATGAGGAACTACTGAACTCAATCACTTGCTGCCGTTACTCTTCAGTTTTCTGTTGAGGTCTATCCTGTAGAGGTACTCAATTTGGATCAGTGATCGATTTCTAGGTTTCGTCGTAAACCTAATTGGTTACTTCCAATTACGTAAATCCATAGTTCAAACCGCACTCAAAGGTAGGGCATTTCCCATTTTTATAGGAACTTCTGTACCAGAAATAATGGTATCTCCAATTAGAGTCCCTCTGGGATGTAAAATATATCTCTTCTCACCATCCCCATAGTGTATGAGACAAATGTATGCATTTCGATTAGGGTCGTATTCTATGGTTACGATTCTACCATATATGTCTTTTTCATTCCGTCGAAAATCGATTTGACGGTATAGACGCTTATGACCTCCCCCTCTATGCCTTGCGGTAATGATTCCTCTGGCATTACGGCCTTTACCACAACGATGCTGTCCATAGATCAAATTCTTTCGTGTATTTCGCGTATTGGATTTCACTTGACTGTCTACGGCTCCATTGCGTGTGCTCGGGGTAGAAGTTTTGTATAAATGTCTCGTCATGCTATTAAGTATTTTGATTGAAGTTCTTTTCTTTACTAAGAGGTGGAATAGAATAACCCGGTTGAAGCGTAATGATCATACGCCTGTAATGCATTGTATGTCCCATAATAGGTCTCATTCTTCTACCCTTTCCCGGGAGTCGATGGCTATTCATAGCCATTACCTTGACACCAAAGAAGAGTTCGACCCAATGCTTTATTTCTGTCCTAGTTGATCCTGATTCGACATTAAAAGTATATTGATTTTTCCCCAATAACCGAATACTTTTGTCTGTAAATACTGCATATTGGATTCCATCCATAAATCGATTTTCTTCCCTATGAGTTCGAGTCTCAATAAGAATGCTAGTTCTTACTGTTCATATGTTATGATATGAATATACCACACCAATTCGTTATGTATGGATGATGAGATTCCATTGATACAGAGCCAATTCCAATAGACTTATTGGAGGGTCCCATTGGTGTGCATCCAGTAGGAATTGAACCTACGAATTCGCCAATTATGAGTTGGGTGCTTTAACCATTCAGCCATGGATGCTTAGCGGGGATCCTCATATATCGTAGATAAACAAAGTCGAAATTGAAATGCAATGAAGATAGAGACAACTTATTTCGAGTCTGGATTTTCGAATTGAAAGAGATATTGAGGGAGATCCAGAATTCTCACTATTTAATAGATTCATGGACCAAATTCAATTCAGTGGGATCTTTCATTAAAATTTTTTTCCATCAAGAACGTTTTGTAAAACTCTTGGACTCCCGAATTTGGAGTATCCTACTTTCACGCAATTCACAGGATTTCACGACCAAGGGTGTAGTACTATTCAAGGGTGTAGTACTATTTGTAGTAGTGGTCCTTCTATACCGTATCAACAATCGAAAGATGGTCGAAAGAAAAAATCTCTATTTGACAGGGCTTCTTCCTATACCTATGAATTCCATTGGACCCAGAAATGATACATTGGAAGAATCCTTTGTGTCTTCCAATATCAATAGGTTGATTGTTTCACTCCTTTATCTTCCAAAAGGAAAAAAGATCTCGGAGAGCAGTTTCCTGGATCCGAAAGAGAGTACTTGGGTTCTCCCAATAACTAAAAAGGGTATCATGTCTGAATCTAACTGGGGTTCGCGGTGGTGGAGGAACTGGATCGGAAAAAAGAGGGATTCTAGTTGTAAGATATCTAATGAAACCGTCGCTGGAATTGAGATCTCATTCAAAGA